ATGTAGGAGAGATGGCCGAGTGGTTGAAGGCGTAGCATTGGAACTGCTATGTAGGCTTTTGCTTACCGAGGGTTCGAATCCCTCTCTTTCCGTACCTTCACCTAATTCATCGATCTTACTAACCACAATAGATCAAATAGCAATGGATACGACTATTCCAACAGTTAGACCTTTCTTTGATATGGATTCTCTATTGCTAATGGCTGCGGTACGGAAAAGACTGTGAAAGAAAAGAGTAGAGTATACAAGGAATGAAAATCTCCCTCTCGGTCTATGATACCTAAATGGAAGAAAAATCCGGATCAAACCCTTATTTATCTTAACCTTAGGTTAATTTACTTCGCCGAAAGGGAGCAAAATGGGTCGAACGCTTATTCTTATTAGTGTTAATTTTTTTTGTTAGGTTTAAGTCTGACGAGAATAATATTCTACAACTAGTAATTCATTTATTTTCAAACCGACCCATTTACTATCTATTATTTGATTGACTAATCCTTTATATTGGAATGGTTGAAGGGTCAAATGGTTTGGCAATTCCTCATGGGGGGATGAGTCGAGAGAATTTTGAATTAGAGCTTTAGATTTTTGTTCATCCCTCGCCGCAATAGTATCTCGGGGTTTGCAGCGATAACTTGGTATATCTACTATACGACCATTGACTAAAATATGTCTATGGTTAACTAATTGGCGAGCTCCCGGAATAGTCGGAGCCATACCCAACCGAAAAAGAATATTATCCAGGCGCATTTCAAGTAATTGTAGTAAAACCTGACCTGTTGACCCTTTTGCCTTTCCGGCGATACGAACGTATTTAAGTAATTGTCGTTCTGTAAGACCATAATGAAAACGCAATTTTTGTTTTTCTTCTAGGCGAATTCGATATTGGGATTTTTTCCCGGAACGCGATTGGTTTCTAAGATCACTTAAAGCTCTGGGCCTTTTATTAGTTAGCCCTGGTAAAGCCCCCAGGCGGCGTATTTTTTTGAAACGAGGACCTCGGTAACGCGACATAAAGACTCCTTCTTCTTATTTATATTTAATTATTAATTCTTATTGATGAAATTTAATTCTACAGAATAAACCTAAACTAAAAATGAACTAAATTGTAAATAAAGCGAAATTGACTGAAGTATTATTCTATTAAAGAATAATGATATGAGTTGGATAAATATCCAGATCTTTCTATTCTATATATAGAAAAAGAAAAGGATTCTTTTCGTGAGATAGTTGGAAATTCCTATCACATAATAAATCAATGGCTTTTGCCAAAAGAGGAAGACATTTTTTTTTTCAATATTCTTTGATTTCAAAGATGCATTATCAATCATGTAAAACATCGAATAAAAGAAATAGAGAAAAGCCGACTATCGGAATCGAACCGATGACCATCGCATTACAAATGCGATGCTCTAACCTCTGAGCTAAGCAGGCTCACATAACATAAATTCGACATGCATAGGAATTCAATAAACTCTTAGAATCTTTGCTATTCACTATTATACTATTTTAATTCTTAGCTATTAATATTCGTTATTCATAATAAATATTAATATATTAAAGAATAGAATATAGAATTTCAAATAACTGTTAAATATTCTAAAAGATAACGATTAATCTAGCGATATAGAATTTCCATTTTTTTATCACAATAAAATATTCTTTTTTTTATGATTTGATTTTTGAATTCAAATCATATAAAAATAAGAATCGACCGTTCAAGTATTCAAAATTTAGTGGGGAAATGCATGGAAGAGAGATAGATGTATCGCGTATGTACCCACCTATATTGAATTGCCGATACAGAAATGATAAAATCGTTTTTGATTGGACCAAATATGAGCCTCCTAATAGATATAGAAGATGAAAGAAGATAGACAAGAAATCAAAGACAAAGAGGAGAAAACACTTTTTCGAGACAGGAATCCGCATCTATCTAATGAATTCAACGGTTCCGGTATAAATGAAAGAAAAAATGGAATGAGATAACAATGAAATTTTCATCTCAAAAAGGGGGATATGGCGAAATCGGTAGACGCTACGGACTTAATTGGATTGAGCCTTGGTATGGAAACTTACTAAGTGATAACTTTCAAATTCAGAGAAACCCTGGAATTAATAAAAATGGGCAATCCTGAGCCAAATCGCGTTTTCCGAAAACAAACAAAGGTTCAGAAAGCGAAAATCAAAAAGGATAGGTGCAGAGACTCGATGGAAGCTGTTCTAACGAATGGAGTTGATTGTCTTACGTTAGTAGAGGAATCCTTCTATCAAAACTTCAGAAAAGATGAAGGATAAACCTGTATACATAATACAGAAGAATTGTTTTCAATCGATTCCATATTGAAGAAAGAATCGAATATTCATTGATCAAACCATTCACTCCATAATCTGATAGATCTTTTGAAGAACTGATTAATCGGACGAGAATAAAGATAGAGTCCCGTTCTACATGTCAATACCGGCAACAATGAAATTTATAGTAAGAGGAAAATCCGTCGAT